CGGATAATATAGATCTATCTAGCTCTGTATATATATTATAAGTATATGCAGTAGAGTAGACTTAGTAGCGATTAGTAGCCCGTGCCTGTAGGGGAACGGGCATTTTGATTTACTTAATAAGGCTAAGGAGAAGTATAGGTTAAACTTGGTTTATTGATATTGGATTTGATAAATATCAATCAAATAAATTGTTTAAAGACCGACCCTAATGGAATTGACTTGAATTCGTCTGCCGCCACCCGAACGGGACGAAATTCTTTTGATTGATACATGGCTACATGGACCTGCCAATTCGACAAAGATCCATAGATTTCACATGTTATGAACAGATTCGGTTTGTTCTCCGAACCAAAATTTTAGAGAAAAAGACAATTTTTGATAGCTTGTTACTCCCCGTTCCCAGCTTTGCGGATTTCTCATTTGTTAATTTTCCAGCTTCGGGTGATATAGGAATAGTCCTATCTCATCTTACCAAGGGGCGGATAAATGAATGAAAGTAAGTGGAAGAAATGAAGTTTAATCTTATTTTATGTCGGACCAATCACTTCCCCAAAAAGTCCTCTCGTTTCGTCCTATTTTTATTATTATTTTTTTATAGCTATTTCTATAATAGATTTCGATTTTAGAATAAAATGGCGATTAGAATGAGTGATTGCTGAATATAAATGACAAATCAAAAGTGCTATTGGTATGGGATCAGAAAAGGCGGAAAGATCCTTCCGATCGAGTCATACCATTCCATTATCATTATATTGACAATTTCAAAAAACAGTTCATACTAATACTAAGTATGATGGCAGTCGGGCAAGTAGGCCCCCATCGTCTAGCGGTTCAGGACATCTCTCTTTCAAGGAGGCAGCGGGGATTCGACTTCCCCTGGGGGTAGGATACTACGAAAGGAAGTTGATCGTGGATTATAAATAAGCCCAGTCGACTTTAGTCTTCCTGGGTCGATGCCCGAGCGGTTAATGGGGACGGACTGTAAATTCGTTGGCAATATGTCTACGCTGGTTCAAATCCAGCTCGGCCCAATAATTCAATGACATAGTTTGAATCAAATCATAAGAATATGTATTCGTTACATTTTACCTCCCCGGGATTGTAGTTCAATTGGTCAGAGCACCGCCCTGTCAAGGCGGAAGCTACGGGTTCGAGCCCCGTCAGTCCCGACGGATTCAAATATAATAAAAAAAGACATCAACATATCTCGTCGTTTTCTGTTAAACTGGGTCAAAATAAAATAGTAAAATTGAAGGAATATTCGATTCTTTTCTACCGGGACTCGTCTTTATCACACGCCCTTTTCGTTTTTTTTTTGTTTTCCAAGAAAATTCTATCATTAAAAAAAAAACGAAAAGGGAGTTTAGAACTTAACCCCTTCCTTTTTTCTATTTCGTTTCGAGTGTTTATTTGATTTATTTCTAACCCCTTTTGCAACAATGGAAGTGGAAAGCGGTTAGGTGGTTGTACAAGTAAGGCGGTCGATTATAGAAAAGACAGAATGGAAAAGAATTATAAATAAAAAAAAAGTATTAGTATTAAAGTAAAGGAAGTCTTTTGATTGAATCCGGAATCGAGGTTTGTATTCAGTGTGTGGATAAAAGAGCTGCCTATGTTATACTATTGAATTCTCGACGATGGATCGACTTGACAGTCAGATATTGTTATTCATGATATTGATACCATTCGCTATCATCGAAATGGAATTCATCCCATTGAATTTACAAGCGAAAGGGTTATCCTCTCGATGGGATTAAATCCCGAGTTATTGCGAAGTAAAAAAAAAACCAAACGATGAGATTATGGAAGTAAATATTCTCGCATTTATTGCTACTACATTGTTCGTTCTAGTTCCTACTGCGTTTTTGCTTATAATATACGTAAAAACGGTCAGTCAAAGTGATTAATTTGAATGAAACTTGACTTCTTAGTTCTTCTTAATGATTTAAGAAACAAAAAATTCCAATTTCACGTCTTAGTCTTGAATGAAATGAGCGGACTAGAATCAACAGTAACCTAGGAGATCCGATAGTATGGTAGAAAGATTCATATATGAATCTTTCTACCATACTATCGATTTTTATTATTGTAAGGGTAATGGATAAAGATAGAAACGGAATAGAGATCAATCTAGAATATGGAGATGTATCTTCATACATGTTAATATGACTTAAATATATGGAATGTACATAGTATCTCAATTCGATTTCTTTTCTTCATCTATTTGTATTGTCTTTTTGTTCATTCCAATCAATCGGAAATAATCGAAAGGCAGCTCTTACGATTTGCGAATTTATTGATTTCTGATTATTTTCAATATGGATCTCGGTATCCATAAGAAAATCCAGTTAATAAAAGAAAAAATAGGAAAGAAATAAGGTAATTGTTTTTTTTTAGCCTTCCGAAGAAGTCGTTGATTGAGCAGTTGACAGATGATCCAACGAGTTCTATGGTAACTTCGTCAGATTTCAAAGGGAGTACCCCGCGACCCGAGCCATGA